TCGAGGTAAGTAAGGTATACGAAGGAAAAGCCTATTTGACAATGAAAGTGACCAAAGATATTCATTTTTCAAAAAACTTTAGCTTGTACACAAATACAGCAGGCCTTTCCTAAATCCATGTGAATTCCTCTTCGTAGTTTTGCATTTCACCAGGCCCGTGAAATGAGTTGACTTCCAAAATTCAATAAGATTGGGGATATCAAAAGAAAGGGAGTCTCACTAATTCTTTTATTGTGGATATGAATATGTAATTCGCCTCCGAAGATTAATGACGAAAGGTTGGTTTGTTTATCTGCAATTGCAAAAATCAATATCTATTGGATCCATTGATATGCGTTTTTTCTTTCATCTGCTTAAACGATTGCCGTGAGTAAACTTATAGGAATAATTGGATTTCATTTAGTTACAAGCAAGAAATAATAATGAAGAAATGCAAATTATACAATTTTTTTTTGCATTTTTCATTTTTATAGGGCTATACGGACTCGAACCGTAGACCTTCTCGGTAAAACAGATCAAACTTATTATTATTAAAATGATCTGAACTGTTTCAAAGACCCAACATGCATTTTTTTTTTTGCATTGGGCTCCTTCATTAACTGATCTAAATATCAGTTAGTCTGCCATTTTTTTTCTTGACAGAAAAAAAGATAAGGAAATGGCTCCATGTGCTCTGATTCATTATTTGGGAGCATTACCAAAGTGTTTCAAAGGTGGGATTATCTTGACGTAGGTCTGTCTCTGGCCTAGATCAACCTAAGTTAAATGAAGTCTCTATCGTTCTGCTTAAAAATAAAATATGAAACTTCATACACCTTAAAGTTCATATGACGAAAAGAGATTTTTTTGAGGTCCTTATACTCATTATGCCTAGCATTGAATAGACTGGGTATTCACCTTATCAAGATCTCAAATCAATGATGGGGTCTGTTTGGCACCTCCTAAATGGGTGTCCAAATTGGACCGAACCCTTTGTCAGGCTATGGTTCCCTCAAAGTTATGGAGTAAGACATCGATTTCTCAACAAGATCAATTTTTCTGATTGTATGATGAACTCCCTTGAAAAACATTGGCGCGCGTGTAAACGAGTTGCTCTACCAACTGAGCTATAGCCCTTAGTGCTTGTGATACATATTTTATCATGTAGGTAAATTCTTGTCAAGAGAAATATTCCATGATCCAACATCAAGAATCTTTGATCTCTTTGAGTGGTATTCCTTAGATTAGTATTGCTTATAAGTAATATGATATTTATAATCCATCGACAGGATGGGTTTCATTTGGTTCTCTTTGGGATGATAAATGACCTACTTAACTCAGTGGTTAGAGTACTGCTTTCATACGGCGGGAGTCATTGGTTCAAATCCAATAGTAGGTAAAACTTATTAGATACCAGAGTCAATGGTATCTAATAAGGTTTACAACCCACCTTTAGTGATATTTATTTTTTTATTTTGTATCTTTTCTATTTCATTTTTTAATTTGAATTTTTGCATCAGAATTGGATTCTGTTTGATTGTATTTGATTGTATTCACCCGACAGAATCTAAATAGGATTAGAAAGAGAACTTCTTTTTATTATTCGAACGTACCAACTAGTTATGAAATCGGATTGCTAGCCTCCACCCGTGTTCTAGCTCGTCGGAGAGCTAGATTTGCCTCAATTTTTTGTCTCCTTCCTTCAGCCTTTTTCACATTAGCTTCCGCTATTTCAAGAGTTTGCTGAGCTTCTTGTGGATTAATGTCACTACCCTTCTCCGCATCATTTACTAAAACAGTGATCTCATTATTTCCTATTCTAGCAAAACCACCCATCAGAGCCATCGTTAACCATTGGTCGTTAAGGCGTATTCTCAAAATCCCTATATCTACAGCTGTGGCAATAGGGGCGTGATTTGGTAATATGCCAATTTGACCACTATTAGTAGATAAAACAATTTCTTCCACTTCTGAATCCCAAACAATTCGATTAGGGGTCAGTACACTAAGATTTAAGGTCATTTCTTCAAATTGCTCTCCATTTCTAAGTTCATAGCCTTCGCGGTAGCTTCATCGATAGTACCTACCAAATAAAAGGCCTGTTCAGGAAGACCATCTAATTCTCCGGAAAGGATCAATTGAAATCCTCGAATTGTTTCTGCTAGACCAACATATTTCCCTGGAGAACCGGTAAATACTTCTGCTACGAAAAAGGGTTGTGATAAGAAACGCTCAATTTTTCGCGCTCTTGCTACGAGTAAACGATCCTCTTCGGATAATTCGTCCAATCCAAGGATAGCTATAATGTCCTGAAGTTCTTTGTAACGTTGTAAAGTTTGCTTAACTCTTTGGGCGGTTTCGTAATGTTCCTCACCAACGATCCGAGGTTGAAGCATGGTTGACGTTGAATCTAAAGGATCTACTGCTGGATAAATACCTTTGGCAGCCAATCCTCTTGATAGTACGGTAGTAGCATCTAAATGTGCAAATGTCGTAGCAGGAGCAGGGTCGGTCAAATCGT